TGGAAGCTGAACTTCCTTTTGGTTCTCCTCGAAAGCGCCCCTCATTTTTTGAACCCATTATTAAGGAGTTCAATAAAAAAATTGAAAAATTTAAAAAGAAGTATTTTTTAACTCTAAAGATTTTAAAAGGAAAAACGAAATTACTTCTAAAAGTTTTTAAAGAAATAAAAATTTGGATTTATAAAAATGTTATATTTATAAAAAAAATAATAAAAAAACTGAATCCAATTCTATTATTTAGGTTTAGATTGAGAGAAGTATATGAATCAAATGAAACTAAAAAAGAAAAGGATTCTATGATCAGAAATCAAATAATTGATGAATCATTTAGTCAGATTCAATCTTCGACTTGGTCAAAACCTTCACCTGCACCCACAAAAAAAAAAATGAACGATCTGACCGATAGAATCAATAGAATTCGAACTCAAATAGAAAAAATTACAAAAGGAAAAAAAAAAAGAACTGCAGCAATAAGTATTAGTCTTAACAAAAGAAATTATAATCCTAAAAAATTAGAGTCACCAAAAAATATTTGGGAAATATTAAAAAAAAGAAATGCTCAATTAACCTATAAATTCCATGAAAGAATATACATAAATATTTTTTTATCTATCATTAATATTCTACGAATCAATAGACAACTTTTTCTTGAATCAACAAAAAAAATTATTGTAAATGTATTGATCAATAATGAAACAAATCAAGAAAAAATGAATAAACAAAATTCAAATACAAGTGGTTTTATTTCGAATATCAAAAAGCCACTTGATTTTGTTAATAAAAAAAATTCACATATTTTTAGTGATTTTTCCTACTTGTCACAAGCATATGTATTTTATAGGTTATCTCAAACCCAAGTTATAAATTTGTATAAATTACAGTCCGTTCTTCAATATCAGGGAACTTCTTTATTTCTTAAGACTGAAATTAAGGATTTTTTTGGAACACAAGGAATATTTCAGACCGAATTAGGACATAAAAAACTTCAAAATTCTGCAAGGAATGGCTGGAAAAACTGGTTAAAAAGACATTATCAATATGATTTATCTCAGATTAGATGGTCTAGATTAATACCGCAAAGATGGCGGAATAGAATTAATGAACGTTGTATGACTAAAAAAAAAATTAATATTAATAAAATTAATAAATGGGAGTCATATGAGAAAGACCAATTAAATTTTTACAGAAAACAAAATGTTTATGAAGTATATTCATTATCGAATGAAAAAGAAAATTTTCCAAAATACAATAGATATAACCTTTTATCATACAAATACCTTAATTATGAAAAAAAGAGGGCCTCTTCTATTTATAGATTACGATTGGAAGTAAATAAGAATCAAGAGCTTTTTTACAATTCCAACATACATAAAGACAACTTTTTTGATATCCTGGAGAATCCCGTTATCAATAGTTATTTAGCAAAAGACAGTTTTTTATATATCGAAAAAAATGAAAATAGAAAATATTTTGATTGGAAAATCTTAAAATTTTATTTAAAAGAAAAAGCCGATCTTGAAACCTGGATACAGATTGATACCAAGATTAACCAAAGTACTAAGACGAGTACTTATAATTACCAAATCGTTGATAAATTGGATAAAAAAGATTTTTTTTATCTTATGATTAATCAAGATAAAAAAAATGAAACAAATCTCACAATAAATCTTAAAGGGGTACTTTTTGATTGGATGGGAATGAATGAAGAAATGCTAAACCGCCCAATACAGAATCTGGAACTTTGGTTATTCCACGAATTTTTACAACTATATAATATATATAAAATAAAACCGTGGATTATACGAAGCAAATTTCTTCTTTTAAATTCTAATAAAAATGAAAATTTTGAGGCAAGTACGAATAAAAACATCAATGAAAAACAAAAAAATAATTTTTTTATTCGATGGTATAAAAAAATAAAAAAGAAAAATAAAGAAGAACCCCTAGGACAAGGCGATCTTGGATTAAATGTAAAAAACCAAGGCAATCTTGGATCCGTTCTATCAAACCAGCAAAAGGGTATTGAAGAAAATGATGCGGAATCTAACAGTAAAAGGCATAAAAAGAAAAAACAATACAAAAGTAAGACGGAAGCAGAAATGGATCTCTTCCTGAAACGTTATTTTCTTTTTCAATTGAGATGGAACGATCCTTTGAATCAAAGAATAATCAATAATATCAAGGTATATTGTCTCCTGCTTAGACTGAATAATCCAAGAAAAATTACTATATCCTCGATTCAACGAGGAGAACTCTGTTTGGATATAATGTTGATTGAACAAAATTTAACTTTTCCAGAATTGATGAAAAAGGGACTATTTATTATCGAACCCACCCGTGTGTCTGTAAAAAATGATGGACAGTTTCTTATGTATCAAACCATAGATATTCCCTTGGTTCATAAAAGTAAGTACAAAACAAGTAATCAAAGATACCACGAACAGGGATATATTGATAAGACTCATTTTAATGAGTCCATTTCAATATATAAAAAAATAAT